CAATCCCCGGTAGAAGAGAAGGTTCCATCGGAACAATTTTTTATTTTAATTTAGGGTACCCCCCCTTTTTTTTTTAAGTGTGAGAAGAAATGGCAAAAAGATATTGGAACATCGATTTGGAAGAGATGATGAAAGCAGGAGTTCATTTTGGGCATGGTACTAGGAAATGGAATCCTAGAATGGCACCTTATATTTCTGCAAAGCGTAAAGGTATTCATATTACAAATCTGACTAGAACTGCTCGTTTTTTATCAGAAGCTTGTGATTTAGTCTTTGATGCAGCAAGTAGGGGAAAACAACTCTTAATTGTTGGGACCAAAAATAAAGCAGCTGATTCAGTGTCGCGGGCTGCAATAAGGGCTCGGTGTCATTATGTTAATAAAAAATGGCTCAGCGGTATGTTAACAAATTGGTCCACTACAGAAAAAAGACTTCATAAGTTTAGGGACTTGAGAACCGAACAAAAGACAGGGGGACTCTACCGTCTTCCGAAAAGGGATGCAGCTGTGTTAAAGAGACAATTATCTCACTTGCAAACATATCTAGGCGGGATTAAATATATGACGGGGTTGCCTGATATTGTAATCATCATCGATCAGCAAGAAGAATATACGGCTCTTCGAGAATGTATCACTTTGGGAATTCCAACCATTTCTTTAATTGATACAAATTGTGATCCCGATCTCGCGGATATTTCTATTCCAGCAAATGATGACGCTATAGCTTCAATTCGATTCATTCTTAACAAATTAGTATTTGCAATTTGTGAGGGTCGTTCTAACTATATACAAAATTCTTGATTAATAATAAGATAAATAAAAAAAATTTTTTTGGGGGGCTTCTTGTGTTTCGATTTATAGAATCGGTTACTACTCCTGAATCGTACAAAAGAAAAAGAGATAAAAATAACTGGAGATATTGTGTGATTAGTTTAGTTGGTATCCAAAACTCAAATATACAATTCAAGTAGACAAGTCAAAAAAGAAAAAGAGAGATGTCGAATCAAAAAAAATTAAAGTTCTTATTTCTGTCAGGGGGCAATATGAATGTTCTATCATGTTCCATCAACACACTAATAAAAGGGTTATATGAGATATCTGGTGTAGAGGTAGGCCAACATTTCTATTGGCAAATAGGGGGGTTCCAAGTCCATGCTCAAGTACTTATTACTTCTTCGGTTGTAATTGCTATCTTATTAGGTTCCGCTGTTCTAGCGGTTCGGAATCCACAAACCATTCCAACTGACGGCCAAAATTTCTTTGAATTTGTCCTTGAATTCATTCGAGACGTGAGCCAAACTCAGATTGGAGAAGAATATGGTCCATGGGTTCCCTTTATTGGAACTATGTTTTTATTTATTTTTGTTTCTAACTGGTCAGGAGCTCTTTTACCGTGGAAAATTATCCAGTTACCTCAAGGGGAGTTAGCGGCACCAACGAATGATATAAATACGACTGTTGCTTTAGCTTTACTCACATCAGTAGCATATTTTTATGCGGGTCTTGCCAAAAAAGGATTAGGGTATTTCAGTAAATACATTCAACCAACGCCAATTCTTTTACCCATTAACATCTTAGAAGATTTCACAAAACCCCTATCACTTAGTTTTCGACTTTTCGGAAATATATTAGCCGATGAATTAGTAGTTGTTGTTCTTGTTTCTTTAGTACCTTTAGTGGTTCCTATACCTGTCATGTTCCTTGGATTATTTACAAGCGGAATTCAAGCTCTCATTTTTGCAACATTAGCTGCGGCTTATATAGGTGAATCTATGGAGGGTCATCATTGACTGTTTTTTGAAAGAGTCTTTTTTTAAGTTAGCCCAAGACAATGTATATATCATCTACTTAAAGTACTAGCAAAAACTATTGTGATATTAAGGAATTGTAATAAAAAAGGAAAGCGAGCTAAAAGCTCTTTTTCCTAAAATTTTCCTTAAATCCCTTGGTCTCAATTTAGGACGTGTGATTAAAATAAAAAAAAAAGGATTAAAAAAATTTTTTTAGGGTGTTTTTTATAAGATTCGCACTTTTAGTCAATTTCATTCAATTCAACGATTGACCAAAATCCAATTTTAATAAATAAAAAATTGCATGAATCTCAATCAAATACTGATATTTATTTCTACCCAATGAAAGAATTCGTACATTTAGATTCCATCTATGTGGGATAATAATAAATAAGAGGAACAGAAGAATTTACAAAAAAACGCGATTCATAAAAAAAACGGGGTTGATTAAGAGAGGGAGGCGGTAGCTTTAGGTATATGTAATCGAATGGCTAGAATCCAATTCTTTTGGATGTTTCAAAGAAAAGTTATAGAATAGTTGGTTTACGTTATGTAAGAAACACAAGTATATGTGATATTTGATATTGACTAGGTATATATGAGTTAAAGACCTATCTAATCTGCCCCACTACTGTTGTGAATTTAGATTTAGATAGGGATTCAATTAAAAGTTCTTCCTTTTCATCTTTGACTGTGAATTGCATGAATAAAACGATGAAAAAAAAAAACGAAGGATTCAAAGGATGGTTCACAAAAAAGAAATGGAAGAAAAAAGTCGTGTCATATATATATTATGGATTTCAAAAAATACCGTGGATAGGAACTAATATCAAATCTGATGGTTCAATAATATTATTATTTCAATTCAAGTTATTGGTTATTTTGGCTAGATGAATCTTAGCGATGACTTAATTAAGTCCTAAGTCATTGGATGATTGTATCATTAACTATTTCTTTATTTTGGTGCGAGGAACTTATCATGAATCCACTGATTTCTGCTGCTTCCGTTATTGCTGCTGGGTTGGCTGTTGGGCTTGCTTCTATTGGACCTGGAGTTGGTCAAGGTACAGCTGCGGGTCAAGCTGTCGAAGGTATCGCGAGACAACCTGAGGCAGAAGGAAAAATACGAGGTACTTTATTGCTTAGTCTGGCTTTTATGGAAGCTTTAACCATTTATGGCCTGGTTGTAGCATTAGCACTTTTATTTGCGAATCCTTTTGTTTAATCCTAGAAATCTGAAAATTACGGATTTTTTTCGTAGTTTATGGACTGGAACTCGCTCCTTGCTTTTTTGAATTCTATCAAGATTTCACTCCTACAATTATTCATTGGGACAATAATCCTTGGGAAGGACTAATTTGAGGATGGGGAATTAGCACATCGACTCGCTTTCTTCCTTCCCCTTATTTTTTTAGTTCAATGAAAACTTTTTTTTTAAGGAGTGTTGAAAAAAAAAAAAGGAGGTTTTTTGAAATTGACATCAAACTTGGTCTCAAATTCTAGCTTAATTCTTAATTCTAATAAGTCTCATTATTAGTGAAAATTTCCAATTTTTAATTTTTAAAAATCCATTTGTAAATAGAATAGATTTTTTATTCTGTTTACAAATATCCAAATAGGTAAATTGAATTAAATTAGAAATTATTAAATTCTATTTTATTTTTAATAAAAATAAATCGAAAAAAAAAAATAGGATAAATGATAAATAAATAGAAGAAGTGATACAATAAAAAAAAAAGGACAGAGTTCTTTTTTTTAGTTTAGCTATAAGAGGAGATTATATGAAAAATGTAACCGATTCTTTCGTTTACTTGGGTCACTGGCCATCCGCCGGGAGTTTCGGGTTTAATACCGATATTTTAGCAACAAATCCAATAAATCTAAGCGTAGTCTTTGGTGTATTGATCTTTTTTGGAAAGGGAGTGGGTGTGAGTTGTTCATTTCAAGAATAGGCTGGATTCACCCAGTGGCACTATAACTAGGAAAGAGTGCATGATCCCGCGAATTACTTCTGAATAAAATAAATTAAATAAAAAAAAATCATATTTTAGAACCATAGCATTTCGTGATTCTTTGGTAAATCTACTTTACTTTGATTCTCTATCAACCAAAAATCTGGGACCATTAACATGGTTAAAGCTAAACCGTTTGAAGTTCAGATGCAGTATGGTACTCTTTCTACTACTGTAGTGTAATTAAAAAATTAATACAAAAAAACGATTTTCAAAAGGAATAGTTAGACTTTTTTTTCGATATAAAACACTCATGTCGATAAAATGATTTGAGTCCTTTTTTTTATAATGCAGAATTGATAACCTACGTATAAAGTAATAAGAATTCTTTGGATTTGAAGAAAAAAAAAAAGAAACAACTTTGCTGACAATTATATATTTTTCATTGGTCAGAAGAATCCTCCTAATCTTTATGAATTGAATAGAGAAAAGCAAGAGAGGATAGGCTCATTACATGAAAAAATATGGGAATTAAAGTCCCATAAATAATTGAGAAATGATTGGAATAAGTGAGCATGAGAGCCAAATGAATCGAAAGATTCATGTTTGGTTCGGGAAGGGATCATAGAACTTTTTGAAATGAATGGAAAGATAATCTACTTTCATTAAATGATTTATTAGATAACCGAAAACAGAGGATATTAAATACTATTCGAAATTCAGAAGAATTACGTGAAGGAGCTATTGAACAGTTGGAAAACGCCCGAGCTCGCTTACGTAAAGTAGAAATGGAGGCGGATCAGTTTCGCGTGAATGGATACTCTGAAATCGAACGAGAAAAATTCAATTTGATTAATTCAACTTATAAGACTTTGCAACAATTAGAAAATTACAAAAATGAAACCATTCATTTTGAGCAACAAAGAGCAATTAATCAAGTCCGACAACGGGTTTTCCAACAAGCTTTCCAAGGAGCTATAGAAACCCTAAATAGTTGTTTGAGTAACGAGTTACATTTACGTACCATTAATGCAAATATTAGTATGTTTGGTACGATGAAAGAAATAACTGATTAGTCCTTTACTTACGATAGGCATTATTTTTTTTCTTCCAAAAAGAATTAGGACAATACTCATGGTAACCATTAGAGCCGACGAAATTAGTAATATTATTCGTGAACGTATTGAGCAATATAATAGAGAAGTAAAGATTGTAAATACTGGTACCGTACTTCAAGTGGGCGATGGTATCGCTCGTAT